TATATTGTATTGTTCCATTCGATCTTTTTTAGGTCTATACTCACCTCGATGGTTATGTGCCATGATATCCCTTGAAGCATATATGCGATAGATAAGCTTCCGTAACCATGCCATATTCACTTGCGCTTGCCTGAACAGAATCTCTGTCTCAAACAAATGGAATGTCTAATTCCACAAAAAGTCTTTTTTCACGAGGTATAACTAACTATTCCTATATTATCTGTTACGGAATCGACCATGGATCAATTCCCCTTTTCTTCCCTTTTTTAGTATCGAATGCACCCATATTTCTGAGCTTCATGTTCCTCCTCCCAAGATACATGTCAGAACCGGGGGCATCCCAATCAGATTAAATGGGATGACAGTTTCTCAGTCCAAATCTGTCAAATGAGAATTTAGATCAAATCACACATCGCAATATACTAGGCCCTCTAATTCCCTAAGGGGCTTATCTAAAAGATTCGCAATATAACTAGGAAGACGTTTCAAATACCACACATGAGTCACTGGACATGTCAGTTTGATGTATCCCATTTGGTACCTTCGTATCCGAGAATCAACAAATTCCACCCCGCATTCTTCACAAGATTTCGGGTCTTCTTTTTCAGCCCCAATCCCTCGGTAATTTCCACAAGCACAAATCCCACTTTTTATAGGTCCAGAAATTCTTTCACAAAACAATCCATCTTTCTCCGGTTTATTAGTTTTATAATGAAAAGTATAGGGTTTTGTCACCTCTCCAACTATCTCTCCATTGGGTAGAATTTTTTCTGCCCAAGCCCTGATTTGTTGAGGGGAAACTGGTCCAATTCGAAGTTGTTGATGTTTATACTGATCGATCATAGAATAGAAATTCTGATTCATTGAGATCAAGCTTCCTTCCTATTCATCTGGAAGTTCTTTTCAGATACAAGGAAATGATTCAGTTCCAGGGACAAAGATCGTAGTTCTCGAACGAGCAATCGAAAAGATTCTGGAGCACCCTCTGGGTTAGGTACTGTTGCTCCAATAATCGTAGCACCAAGTACTTCTTGACGAGCTCTAATATGATCAGATTTATAAGTAAGCATCTCTTGTAAAATATGAGCAACACCAAATCCCTCTAGAGCCCAAACTTCCATTTCTCCTACTCTTTGTCCCCCTTGTTTGGCCCTCCCTCTAAGGGGTTGTTGTGTAACAAGTGCGTAATGCCCACTGGAACGTCCATGAATCTTATCATCAACTTGATGAATTAATTTTAGGATATAGGACTTTCCTATTAGAACAGGTTGTTCAAAAGGATCTCCTGTTCTTCCATCAAATATTCTGCTTTTTCCCGGATATTCGGGTTCAAATACCCATGGATTTTTTGTTTGCTTACTGGCTTCATATAATTCAGAAAACACTAGTTTTCTTGAGGCCTCTTGCTCATATCTCTCATCAAAGGTCCCTATTCTATAATGTTTCTTTAGCAGATCCCCCGCTAACCCGAGCGAACATTCAAATATCTGTCCCACATTCATTCGTGAGGGGACTCCTAATGGGTTGAATACCATATCAACGGGCGTTCCATCTTGCAAATAGGGCATATCTTGTCTAGACAAAATCTTAGAAATTATACCCTTATTCCCATGCCTTCCAGCTACTTTATCACCTACTTTGATTTCACGTTTCTGTGAAATATATACACGAATCCTTTCTGGATTAGAATTGGAAACCCCCTTTCTATGGATCCATCTCACATCAATAACTCGACCCCTTCCCCCTATAGGTAGTCTTAGAGAAGTTTCTTTTGAAGTGGATACCTGAATGCCAAGTATAGCTCGTAATAATCTATCCTCCGGGGCATATGACGATTCGCTCGCTGTCTGAGGTGTTAATTTACCTACTAAGATATCACCTGTTTCTATCCAAGATCCCAGCATCACAATTCCATTTCTGTCTAAATTTCGGAGTAAACGAGCCTCTAAATGCGGGATCTCCTTAGTGATTCTTTCAGGACCTTGGCTTGTTACATGAGTCTGAATTTCATATTTCCGGATGTGAAAAGAAGTATAAATATCTTCATAGACCAGACGTTCGCTAATTAGTACTGCGTCTTCAAAATTGTAACCTTCCCATGGCATATAAGCTACTAATACATTTTTTCCTAAAGCGAGTTCCCCACCAGCTGTAGCCGCACCGCCCGCTAGAATTTGTCCCTTTTTAATGTATTTACCCCGCTGAACCTGAGTTTTTTGATGCATACAAGTATTTTTGTTGGAACATTGATACATAACTAATGGAATGCTTAGAGTATCCCCATTACTTGAGAAAATGATCTTTTGAGTATCAGTAGAAATGATTTTTCCCTTGCGTTCGGCTATAGCTGAAATACCCGAATCTAGAGCCGTTTGGCCTTCCAACCCAGTTCCAACAATGCACTTCTCGGACCGAGAAAGGGGAACTGCTTGGCGCTGCATATTAGAACTCATTAAAGCTCGATTCGCATCATTATGCTCGATAAAAGGAATGAGGGAAG